ATGACTGACCGTCCTGAATAATCGACCCGTTTACCAAGCAGAGTCTCGCGAACTCTTCCTTCTTTGCCTTCAATTACATCTGAAAGCGACTTGTAAACTCTATTATGATCATCCCTCATTGGTTGTCCACAAATTCCATTATCAAGAAGTGCATCCACGGCTTCTTGTAGCAATTTTTCCTGAGATATTATTAATTCTTCTGGCGTAGCTATACTTGTTGTTAATAGATCTGTAAGAGTATTATTCCGATAGATAATTCTTCTATAGATTTCATTAATATCCGAGGTCACTAGTTTATCCTCATCTATATGATAGATTGGTCTCAACTCAGGAGGAAGAACTGGTAATAGACACAAAACCATCCATTTTGGTTCTATATTTGTTCGAATAAAATGCTTAGCCAATTCCATGCGTCTAAGCAAAAAATCTTTTCTTCTTCCAACTTTTCGATCTTCCCATTCATTCCCTGTGGGTTCCTCTTCCTCCAATTCTTTCCATTCTACCAATGAAGAATCTATAATAATTCGTAAATCTAGATTGGCTAATTGTTGTCTAATAGAGCCTCCCCCGGTAGACATCTCTCGATTTCGAAATGTATCAAAGCTCCGGGTAGTAAAAAAAATAGGGATCCTGTATTTCCAGGGTTGGATTTCATATTCCAATAAACCCCGTAATCGTAAAAAAGTGGGTTTTTTATCTATGGGCCTAGCAAAATAAAAATTGGGATAGGATCTCCCCCCCCTCAAAATCGGACGTGAAAGTTTCCTTTCATCCGGCTCAAGTAGGTCAAATAAAGAAAAAGTAAAGGAGTTCTCGCTTTCAAATTATAGAAAACTCCAAAAAGATCTACTCCTTACTCAAGTTTCCAGTGAAGACCAAGCAAAACTTTATTGATTCCGTCTTCCTTAATTATTTTTATTTAGATTTTATGAATGCTTTATTCAATTCATTCAATTATGACATAAAAGAAATGTGAAATTCTTGAGTAGTCTACTTCCCCTCGAATGATGAATCCCGTAATTCTTAATTAAAGAGAGTACCTTGGAATTCATAAGGAATTTACTTGTCTATGTACTGTTCCATTCGATCTTTTAGGTCCCGACTTCACCTCGACGGTTAGGCAACGATGCCCTTAAAGTCTATATGCGATAGATAGACTCTTGTAACCATGACATCTTTTCTATTTGCTACTTGAACATAATTTCTTTCTAAAAAAAGGAACTGCTTAATTTCACAAAAAAAAAAGTCTTTTTTTACGAGGTATAACTATAAATTCTTATGAAATCGACCATAGATCAATTCCCTTTTTTGGGAGCGTCTCGAATACATCCCTAATTCTGAGCTTCATGTTACTCCTACCAAGAAACATGTCAGGTACAGGGCATCCCGATTGGATTAAATGGGATGACAGTTTCTCATTTCAAATCTGTAAAATCAGAATTTCGATCAAATCACACACCGCAGTATACTAGGTCTTCTAATTCGTTAAGAGGTTTATCTAAAAGATTCACAATATAACTAGGAAGACGTTTCAAATACCACACATGCATTACCGGGTATGCGAGTTTGATGTAGCCCATTTGATATCTTCGTATCCGAGAATCAACAAACTCGACCCCGCATTGTTCACAATATTGCGGGTCTTCCTTTTCATCTCCGATTACTCGATAATTTCCACAAGCACAAATGCCACTTTTGATAGGTCCAAAAATTCTTTCACAAAATAATCCATCTTTTTCTGGTTTATTTGTTTTGTAATGAAAGGTATAAGGTTTTGTCACCTCTCCAACTATCTCGCCATTAGGCAGGATTTTTTTGGACCAAGTACTTATTTGTTGAGGAGAAACTAATCCAATTCGGAGTTGTTGATGGGTATATCGATCGATCATAGAAGAAAACTTCTGCTTCATTTCGATTAAGCTTCCTTCCTATTAAGCTGGAAAGTCTTCTCAGATACAAGAAAATGATTCAGTTCCAGAGCTAAAGATCGTAGTTCTCGAACGAACAACCGAAAAGATTCTGGAGCATCCTCAGGAGTCGGTATTCTTCCTCCAAAGATTATAGTACCAAGTACTTCCTGGCGAGCTCTAATATGATCAGATTTATAAGTAAGCATCTCTTGTAAAATATAAGCAACGCCAAACCCCTCTAAAGCCCAAACCTCCATTTCTCCTACCCGTTGTCCGCCTTTCTTGGCCCTTCCTTTAAGGGGTTGTTGTGTAAGACGTGAATAACGCCCACTGGAACGCCCATGGATTTTATCATCAACTTGATGAATTAATTTCAAGATATAGGGCTTTCCTATTATAACAGGTTGTTCAAAAGGATCCCCCGTTCTTCCATCAAATATTCTGCTTTTTCCTGGAGACTCGGGTTCAAATATCCACGGATTCGCTGTTTGCTTACTGGCTTCATATAATTCAGAAAACACCAGTTTTCTCGAAGCTTCTTGTTCATATCTCTCATCAAAAGGCGCTATTCGATAATGTCTGTCTAGCAAATCCCCCGCTAACCCGAGTGAAGATTCAAATATTTGTCCTACATTCATTCGTGAAGGTACTCCTAATGGGTTGAAGACCATATCAACAGGTCTTCCATCTTGCAAATAAGGCATATCTTGTCTAGGCAAAATTTTTGAAATGATACCCTTATTTCCATGTCTTCCAGCTACTTTATCGCCTACTTTGATTTCACGTTTCTGTAAAATATATACACGAATACTTTCTGTTTTCTCTGTCTCATCTGTTTTAGAACTCTGGACCCATCTCACATCAATAACTCGACCCCTACCACCTATAGGTAGTTTTAGACAAGTTTCTTTTGAAGTATATACCCGCATGCCAAGTATGGTTCGTAACAATCTATCTTCCGGAGCATACGATGATTCTTTCACCATTTGGGGTGTTAATTTACCTACTAAAATATCACCTGTTTCCACCCAAGATCCCAACATTACAATTCCATTTTTGTCTAAATTTCGGAGTAAATGGACTTCTAAATGCGGTATTTCATTAGTGACCCTTTCGGGGCCTTGGTTAATCTGAATTTCATATTTACGTATGTGAAAAGAAGTATAAATATCTTCATATACTAAGCGCTCGCTAATAAGTACTGCATCTTCAAAATTGTAACCTTCCCATGGCATATAAGCTACTAATACGTTTTTACCCAAAGCAAGTTCGCCACCAACTGTAGCAGCACCATAGGCTAAAATTTGTCCCTTTTTAATGCATTTACCCCGCGGAACCTGGGGTTTTTGATGCATACAAGTATTTTTGTTGGAACGTTGATACATAACTAATGGAATCCTTAGAGTATCCCCATTACCTGATAAAAGGATCTTTTCAGTATCGGTATAAAGAATCTTTCCCTCGTGTTCGGCTATAGCAAGAGCCCCTGAATCTAGAGCCGCCTGGCCTTCCAATCCAGTTCCAACAATGCACTTCTCGGACTGAGAAAGAGGGACTGCTTGACGTTGCATGTTAGAACTCATTAAAGCCCGATTCGCATCATTATGCTCGATAAAAGGAATGAGGGAAGCCCCAATAGAAAAATATTGGAAGGAAAAAATACTTCGAAGATGAACCTGTTCCCATGCAATAGTCAGGAATTCTTGACGATATCGAGCTGGAACAACTTGTTGTTCCTGAATACCCTGATTCAACGCCAAAGAATTTCCTGCCGCTACCATATAGTATTCATCTCTACCTGGTGATAAATAAAGCATCCGCGACCCTTTTGATCTCTCAGAAATTTTATAAAACGGAGTTTCTAGAGACCCCCAACGACCGATTCTCGCATGAATTGCTAAGGATCCAATAAGTCCAACATTTATTCCTTCAGATGTGTCAATTGGGCAAATACGCCCATAGTGACTAGGATGAATATCTCGTATTGGAAAAGTAGCAGTTCGCGCAGTCAATCCCCCCGGTCCCAAATAACTCAATTTTCTTCCATGAACTATTTGTGTCAATGGATTAGTTCGATCCAAAACTTGAGATAATGGGTGTAAACGGAAAAAAACTTTATAAGTATCTGTTAATGGAGTTGAATTTACCAAGTTCTGAGGAGTTGGTGTCCAGTTATGCTTAAGTGCTGCATATATATTTCCTCGAGCCATATTTTCTAAACGAACCAAGGCCAATCCAAATTGCTCTTGTAAAAGATCTGCTACAGAACGAATACGTTTATTTTGCAAATGATTCATATCGTCAAGTGTACCCATTCCAAATTTTATTCGAATCAAACGATCCGCGGCTGCCAATATATCTCGTGGTAACAAAAATGTATTGTTCTGGGGTATATCAAGGTTCAGTCTCCGATTCATATTTCGTCGACCAATCCCTCCCAATTCACATCTTTGTTGAAAGAATTTTTTTTGTAAATCCTTAGATAAGGATTCAGAAAATACCGGATCGCCCTCTACACAAGCAAATTGTTGATAAAACTCCAAAATAGCATTTTCTTTTGACCCAATTTTTTTTTTATCATTCAGAAAAGACAAAAAGAGTTCCGGATAGCAAACATTCTCTAGAATTTCTCTTATATTCAACCCCATAGCTGATAATAGAACTAGAATAGATAGTTTTTGTTGCCTACTCACACGAACCCATATCCTTGCTTTTCTATCAATCTCTAATTCTAATCTTCCTCCCCAATCTGATATTATGGTCCCGGTATAGATTGAAATTCCATTATCATTCAATTCTGACTGGTAATAAATACCGGGACTTTGCAATATTTGATTGATCACAATTCTATATATTCCATTTACTATAAAAGCTCCCAAAGAAGTCATTAGAGGGATCTTTCCTATCAAAATTGTTTGTTCTTGGATATACCTACGTCTATCGTTTTTCCAAATGAGTCTCGCGGATACATATAATTCAGAAGAATATGTGAGTGATTCATACACAGCATCTCTTTCCTTTATCAGGGGTTCTACCAATTTATATCTTTCCAAAAATAATTCAAAGTCAATTTCTTGATTTGTATCTTCTATTTTTGGAAACTTAGAAAGTTCTTCTGTCAAACCCTGATCAATGAACCTACAAAATCCTTCAAATTGTATCTGATTAAATCCAGGTATTGTGGACATTGCGTCTATCCCGGATTATTTTGAAATTGTCAGTTATTTATATTCATCCATATTGAATTCTCTCAAAAAAAAAAAAAAGAAATACCATTTTGGCTGGCGCATTATCCATCAAATACTATCCTATATCTAGCAATGATGGAATTTCGATTCTATGAATCTTTGACTGGAATCTATGAGTGGAATAAAAATTTATACTGAACTTAAATTGTCATTTTTAAGAGATGCAATTAAGAGATGCAACCGGAACGGAATTTCTAAAACAGTCTTACAAACGGAATTCTCCCACTTGGGCTTACTATGCTTTGGGATTTTTTTAGAATATCAAAACTGATTCAGTTTCTTATATTATAATGTATAACGGTATTGATATTCTAATCTACTTGAATATTGAATCTACTTCTACTTGAATATTTAATACCATAAAACTTTATGAATGTTGTATTAATGAACGCGGAGATATAATCTATATCGGCGCGTTCTCGTCTCGTTTATTGCCCTCTTGTGCTGTCCTGTCGTGTCGTCAATTGACAGTATGACTTAGGGCTCAATATAATTTGATTTGACTGACAAAAAAAAATCATATTTAGGTAAACCACCTTGAATCTACTGCAGAGTGGTAGATCTTGGTCCAAGGTATAACCCTTTGTCACTGAGAGATATAAAGAGGAAAAAGACCAATGAAATCAAGTTTCAAGGTTGTAACGTTAATGGTAAAGTTTGATTCCCATTAAACCCCCGAATATTTAACGAGTTTTTCCGTTTGTTTATATCCTATGCGTCTTCGTTTGGGTTATATCTTATGTGTCTCCTTTTGGTGGCTCTCAGCCTGAGTTATATTAAGTTATTGAGTTATTATATGATGGCCACAGGGCCGCCCCTATGGTCCAGTGGTTAAGACATCTCTCTTTCACGGAGAAAACGAGGGTTCAAGTCCCTCTGGGGGTATACAAGACTCAAGACTATAGGAGCGGGATTTCCTATCAAGTGATCTCTATTTGTCAAGTCCTTCTATTAGTCTACTTAGTGGGACTTTCTATTTTATATCAAGTGATATATATTTGTAAAGTCTGCCTGGGAAACGAAAGGAAGTGGCTTATGGAACGTCTAAAATAAATTAGACGCTGGGTCGATGCCCGAGTGGTTAAAGGGGACGGACTGTAAATTCGTTGACAAGATGTCTACGCTGGTTCAAATCCAGCTCGGCCCAACAATTCGCCAATCTACTTGATAGAACCCTTAAGAAATACCTGACCTGATACAAGAGAATAAAAAAGAATCCAAATTTTCTGCAAGATCTCTTCTTATTTCCCTGGGATTGTAGTTCAATAGGCTAGAGCACCGCCCTGTCAAGGCGGACGTTGCGGGTTCGAGCCCCGTCAGTCCCGACGTATCCAATCCAAATTTTTTCAGGATTCTATCGAAGAAAGAACAAACCCTAAACTAAAATTAAAAGAACTAAAATAGTGAAGTTGATAAAATATTCCATCTTTTCTCCCGCGACTCATATTTCTCATACTTCTTTTTCTTCCAAAGAAATTTGGATCATTAAAATTTAGAACCTAATTCCTCTCTTTTTCCACTTCGCTTGTATTGTTTGTTGGGGTTTTGTAGTTAATGGAAACAGACAGGTGGTTAGATGATACTTCAGTTGATGGTTCTACAAGGAAGACCTAAGGTAGGTTATAGAAAAGAAAGAACAGAAAATAAATAAAAGAATTTTTTATTGGTCCGGGAATCCAATCTTGGATTCGATATGGATAAAGGATCTTCGTATGTTATACTATTCAATTCTCGACGACGAATTAATTTAATAGCTCAGATATTGTTATTGACGATATTGATCCGATTCAAAATCATCGATAGTTAATGTATTCATTGAATTGACAGGCGAAAAATTTATCATCTCTATGGGATTAAATCCCGAGTTATTGTGAAATAAAAAAACGATGAGATTATGGAAGTAAATATTCTTGCATTTATTGCTACTGCACTGTTCATTTTAGTTCCTACTGCTTTTCTACTTATCATTTACGTAAAAACAGAAAGTCAAAATAATTAATTACTTTAAATGAAACTTGACTTCTGAATTATTATCAATAGTTGAAGAAATCAAAAGAAAAGTATTCTATTTTTGCGTCTTAAATGAAATCCACGGGCTATAGTCGGCGGTATTCTATGAGATCCGAGAGTATGGTAAGTAAGAAAGAAATTTCTTACTTACCATACTCTCTATTAGTGTTATAGTAGTATATAAAGTTATACTTGACTTTATAATAACTTGGTATACTATATTAGCTTCTATCTTTAATATATGTAGTTATTATTGTATTATTATTATTAATCCATATATAAAATTTTCGTAGGACCCAATTCTATTTCTTTGATATATCTATTTATTCCGATGAATCTCAAATAATTGTTTTACTCTTTACAGTTTCATTCCTCAACTAAAGTAGGAGTGCTTCTAAAGTCCACTTCTTCCCCATACTACAAGTGAAAGGGAAAATGTAAAGACTACCATTAAAGCAGCCCAAGCGAGACTTACTATATCCATGTGAATTATGTCCCTTATCTCTATGATAGAATTATTCCATTATTGCTCACTAATAATAGTAGAATTTATGGTCCAGAGTCAAAAAAGGATTCTGGCGGAACACTATTGATGAACGAAAAAAAATCCATTTCAAAAATTCCTATTTGATTTCTAATCGGGAAAGAATAAACACAAGTAAAATACACAATGACATTACAAAGGAATGTTAGTAATGGAATCTATTAATAAAATACGAGGGCCCTTTCCTTTTTTTTTCGTGCCCTTGAAAGTAAAAATAGATCCTAGATCAATTGCTATATCATAGATCAATTGCTTTGCTATTCCCCAAACAGAATAAAACAGTACAACAGAATAAGAGATTTCAATTCGTTTGTTGATGAGGCGGCACCCGGATTTGAACTGGGGAAAAAGGATTTGCAGTCCCCCGCCTTACCACTCGGCCATGCCGCCAAAACGATACACAATAGGAGAAAAAATTCCCCCCCTTTTTTTTTAGTTTATTGTACTTGCATATTGCATCCCTTTTTTAATCCTTTTTATAAATTTATAAAAATTAGAAAAGAAACCTTTTATTCCCCTTTTGATTGTATTTGATCTACGCCTTCGATTGATTGTATAGTATCTCAAAACACACAATGCCGAAAAACTTCCACGGACTTTTCTATTGAAAAATCAAATGTAGATTTTCACTCAAAAAAGTGAAAATTTATGACAAAAAGGAACCATTAACTATTCCTTGACTGACAATTCGTGAATGATTCTTGGATTTGAATCTAAAATTTGGTTTGCCAAATGACATAAGAAAATACAAATTGATACATACCTAATTGATTGATTCTTTTGAATCAAAAATCCTTCTCAATCTCAATTTCCATTATAACAAAAATTATAAGTATATGTAAACCCCAGAACGGAAATTGTTATACAGATACCAAATTGGCTATTTAGAGTATGTTGCCTATAAATAAAAAATAAAGGGAATTCGTTGGAAGAAAAAAAGGCCCGGCTGGGTATTGACCGGGCCAGGCCCAAAAGGCACTTCGAACAAAATAAAAGCAAGAAGGTCTTCTTTATTTATCTTTCTATTTGGATCTTTCGAGCATCTAAATGGAATTTCTAATTCTATAATAACGATAAAGAATGTGAAAGAAAAACTTTCTTTAATCCTTACTTGATGTGTACTGTAACATAGTAATTATCTTTTTCGATTGGGAGAGATGGCTGAGTGGACGAAAGCGGCGGATTGCTAATCCGTTGTACGAGTTATTCGTACCGAGGGTTCGAATCCCTCTCTTTCCGTTTCCGTTGATGACTTTTTCTTTTTTTCTTTAAAATTTTGCAAACCCTTTATTTATTTTTTTCCTAGTTAAATGTGTGGAATAGCTAAAATAAAATCTTAAGAAAATTGTAAAATCAAGCAAGAAAAACAAAATTTTTATTTTATTCTTCACGTCCAGGATTACGTCCTGGATCATTGGATAGGAATCCAAAGATGAAGAGAGAAACAAAGAATATTACTACTGTGTAAACGAAAAGTTTGAGAGTAAGCATTATACAACCTCCAAGATCATTTTTTGAAAAAGAAAAACGAGAAAAGATAATAGATCCTCCATTTTTATATCACATATCCTATTTTGACACCAAGAAATGAATTCTAGAAATAGAAAAAAATGTTCAGAAATTCAAATGAAGTTGAAATTTGTAATAAGAGTCTTTGATTACCACAAATAACTTTCATACCCACAATTAGATATTGCAAGGGACCCTAATCTAATAGGGTACTTCGCCGGAAAAAGGATTAAAATTGGGAAATGGGACGAGCCCGATTTATCGCGGCTATTCAAAATTTCAATGTTTGAATTGAAGGTTCATACTGTCAGACTTATTTGATCTTATCATCATCAATTGTTATAATTTTTCTCGAATAAATAATGATAATGAATTTTCTAGGATAGTGTTAAAGATCTTATCGAAAACTTACAGCAGCTTGCCAAACAAAGGCTAAAAGAAAAAAGAACAGAGGTATGACTGGCATAACATCTACGATTGGATTCAAAAAAGCATAGGCTTCGGGCAATTTGGCGAAGAAAAGACTACTCGGATAAAGGGCAGAATTAAGACAGATCAAACTAAAGATATTAAGCATAACAGACATTTTTTTCGTCGAGATAATTGCATTTTGATTGAGTTATTGATATAAGGAAAAATGAAGAAACTAGGGTAGACAAAAAAATCCTTCTTTTTCCGCTCAATCAAAAATCCTCCAATTCTCAAAGGAGAATAGAAGAAATCATACTTTCATACAATATCTTAATTGAATTATATGTAATGATCAATAAATCCAGTTGAATTATAGATATACACATCCCAAAATCCTAACACGAATCTATAATAGATTCTATAAAGAATAAAGATTTTCTCTAGATATTTGGACTGGAATTGACGAACACTTAATACCAATATTATTCTTTATTATTATTAGTGTGCAATAAAAAAAGGAAATGGGGCGTAGCCAAGCGGTAAGGCAACGGGTTTTGGTCCCGCTATTCGGAGGTTCGAATCCTTCCGTCCCAGAGCATATCCATTGTATCCTAATACTTCTTTTTTGTTCAATTTTTGTTCAACAAGGTTCTGTTTCAAGGTCTAATATTGGAATAGAATATTATTCCTCTTTTATTTTATCTGATTTTTTCACAAACTGAACTAAATCGAGTTCAAAATCCTTTTGTGACCCAGATAAAGATAAGATGGGGCATAGATCATAGTTGCATAAAGATTACTTAACCTCAGGTTAAACAAAATATGAAAAGAAAATACATATAAAACGAGGAAGTTCTTAGCCTATAGGTATGTATTGTTATCCTATTTCAGTGACAATAGTCTTTTTATTTTTGTGAAAAAGAAATTGCATCCCTAAAATATTAAAATTGAAATATTTAACAATGATATTTCTTTTTTTGTTCAATTTAGCTTATTTACTTTACATCATTGACAATTCCATTCGAAAAAAAAAAAGCCAAGATTTCTCTTTGTTAGGATGATGATAATCAAATAAAAAAATGGAGTCTTTACTATAAAACTTTACTCAAATAATGATGTAGAAGTAGGAAACTTTTTCAAATATCAAGTATCAAGATTTAGAATTTGTAATCATTCCTTATAGGTTCCATCTTTGGAAAGTTGAAAATGGGTCAGTCTATCTTATTGAGTCACTTGAAGAAGCAGAGTCAAATAGAATTTCCTTATTCGTGTGATGCTAGTTATGTAAATTATTTCTTTTCTATATTTCTATTAGTTATGTTATTTCTATATTTTGATTTGATTTCTGTATATTTCTGTTAGATATTAGATATTTTTTTGCGAGATATATTGATAGAAAAATGTTCATAAAAATAAAAAAGAATGTTCCATTCATACAAAAAAAGCCGAGGTCTTGCTAATTTTTCTGAAGAAAAATATTTATTATCTATGTAGAAAATAAGAAATATAAATGACTCTGTCTCTGTACTGATTGAACCAATGACTATTCATGATTCCATAATTGAATCAATTCCACACTGGTTCCAAATTCGAGGAATGTTATGGTAAAACTTCGTTTAAAACGATGTGGTAGAAAGCAACGTGCGACTTGAAGGACACGATCCCGTGTGGATTCTTATCCACCATTTTATATTAGGAATGAAGGTGCTCTTGACTCGACGTCATTTGTTCTATTCTACTATAACTCTTCTTTTTTTTATTGGGTTGTAATGTAAATAGTTCATGATGGAGCTCGAGTAGAAAGTATTGATTAATTTCTCAGGGGCAACGATCTAGGGTTAATGCCAATTAATAAATTGGAACAACTTCGTAAGTATATCTTCTATAATAGAAATCAAAAGGATCCGATTCGAGGAAATTTGAAAAAACAAATTGTTGGAACGGCTAAACCTTTTTCAATCCACAGTGTATCACGCACGAATCAACCGTTGGTATGATTCTTTGATAGAAAGAAATCACAAAAGGGGTATGTTGCTACCATTTTGAAAGGATTAAGAAGCACCGAAGTAATGTCTAAACCCAATGATTTAAAACAAAGATAAAGGATCCCAGAACAAGGAAACACCACTTTAATTGTCTCACGGATCCGAATAAAGAATCCAAATATATTTTAAACGAGACAAAAAGGGTGGGTTAAAGACCACTCAATAAAAAAAATATATTCAAAATTAAAGAAAAATTTTTAAAATTTTTGAATTATTGAACTTGAGTTATGAGTACAAATGATTTTTTTTCAGGAAGGAAGCGAAATAAAAAAGACTATGAGTTTAATTATAGAATAATTTATTTTATATTTTATGGATTCCTTTCCTATTTATTCTAATTTTATCCATAGACAAAACTTCGAATCATTTTTTCTCGAGCCGTACGAGGAGAAAACTTCCTATACGGTTCTAGGGGGGGGGTTTCATCTACATCTATCCCGATGAGCCGTCTATCGAATCGTTGCAATTGATGTTCGATCCCGAAGAGAAGGAAGAGATCTTCGGAAAGTAGGTTTTTATGATCCGATCAAGAATCAAACTTATTTAAACGTTCCCGCAATTCTCTATTTCCTTGAAAAAGGCGCTCAGCCTACAGGAACTGTTCAGGATATTTTAAAAAAGGCAGAGGTTTTTAAGGAACTTTGCTCTAATCAAAACAAATTCAATTAAATTAAGGAAATAAAAACTAAGGGTAGGATAGTGATTTCTATATAATTTTGGATATCTTTTCTATACTTTGTTTTTTTATTTCCTTCTTTTCTTGCTCTATATCGTATTTATTTATCATATCATGGATAATAATAATATGAAAACCTTATTTGAT